ACAACTTAAATAATGAATTTATAAATAGAATTGAGGCTTTAGAGACAGTATTTCTTTCTCTAAATATACTTGAAACAAAGACTAGATTGTCTAATGATGAGACTAAAAACAAAAAGAATTGCCTAGTTAAAATGTATGATCCCCTTTTGGATGGGATGTATCGTGGAAGAATGAAGAAATTGTTTTCGTCTTCAATCATAAAAGAAACTTCGATAGAAAATTGCATAGAAACGTCTGAACTAAATAAAATTCATGATATCCTTGTTCCCTCTCCTGATTCTCGAGAATATGAACAGAAAATAGAAAGATCAGAAGAAAAACAAGGAAAAATTGATTCAAATAATAATAGGGTAAATTTTTTACTCAACACAATTAATCCTAAGCGCGAAAAAAAATGTATTGGAATAAACGAAATTGGTAAAAAACCCCCTCGATGGTCATACAAATTAATCGACGTGTTGGGACAACATTTTAAAAAACGACGAAAAGAACATGGCGTACTGTACGGGCTGGATCACCAGCTTCGAACAAGAAGATTTAAACGTATAACTTTTTTAAGTCGTTCGAGCATAACTTTCAGAAGTTTTAAGAAGTCTAATTTCACGGATTATAATCTTTTTGTAAGATCTAATAGAGATTCGGGTTTTATAAGTTATTTGGAAGAACCGGATTTTCGTCGATCCGTAATCAAAGGATCTATGCGCACTCAAAGACGTAAAGTGGTTATTTGGGGACCGTCTCTAGGAAATGCCCATTCCCCGCTTTTTTTCGAAAAAATGGAAGATTTTCCTTTTCCTATATCCGACCTAATGAAACTTTTTTCTAATATGAAAGATTGGTTTGCTATAAAGTCAGAATTAGAAATTTTAGATCGAGAAATTCAAATAAAAAAAAACTACCAGAAAATGGGAATAGAAATATGGGAGAACATTCCACATAAACAAAAAACAAGAAGTATTCTGTTAATAGCTCAAGCAATTTTTAGAAGATATATTAAATTACCCTTATTGATAATAGCTAAGAATATTGGCCGTATTTTATTAGGGCAATCTCCGGAATGGTATGAAGATTTCCAAGATTGGAATAGAGAAACTTATTTAAGATGTAGCTTGAATGGTATTCAATTCTACAAAAAAAATTTTCCTAAAAATTGGTTAAAAGAGGGTTTTCAGATAAAAATCCTATATCCTTTTCATTTGAAACCTTGGCACAGCTCTAAGCGACGACTCTCTAAGAGAAATCTAAAGAAACAAGATGATTTTGATTCTTGTTTTTTAACAGTTTTAGGAATGGAAATGGAATATCCTTTTGGTCCTCCTCGAAAAACACCTTCCTTTTTTGAACCCATTTTTCAAGATATAGACTTTAAAGTCGAACTCGGAAAATTGAATTTTCGAGTTCGAAGAGTTTTAAAAAAAATAAAAAATAAAAAAGCATTTTTATTTGTAAAACGAATAATAAGACAACTTTTCAAAGGAAAGACAATTCCATTATTTATACCGATAGAAATATATGAATCAAGTGAAACTAAAAAAGAAAAGGATTCTATAATCAGCAATCAGATAATTAATGAATCAGTTAGTCAAATTCGATCTACAGGTTGGACAAATTATTCACAGGCGGAAGAAGAAATGCAAAATAGGATTGATAGAAGAAGCACAATCATAAATCAAATAGAAATAATGAAAAAAGAGAAAAAAAAAGCAAGGCCAGGAATAAAAAAAAATCAAAATAATAATGGAGAATCACCGCCAAAAATTGGGAAAATATTGAAAAGAAAAAATATTCAATTAATAGTTAAATTTTTCATTAAAAAAATATACATAGATATCTTTCTATGTATCATTAATATGCGCAGAATCGCTCTACAACTTTTTATCGCATCAACAAAAAAAGTTCTTGATAAATACATTTACAATAATGAAACAAATCAAGAAAGCATTAATAAAACAAAACAAAATAAAATTGACTTTATTTTGCCTATGACTATAAAAAGGGCTTTTGATAATCTTAGAAATAGTAAGGGGAAGCCCCATATTTTTTTTGACTTATCTTACTTGTCACAAAACTATGTATTTTTAAAATTATCACAAAGCCAAGTTATTAACTTCAATAAGTTAAGATCTATTCTTCAATATAATCGACCGTCTTTTTTTCTTAAGACTGAAATAAAAGATTTTTTTGGAAGACAAGGAATATTTCATTCCGAATTAAGATATAAGAAACTTTCAAATTATGGAATCAATCCATGGAAAAACTGGTTAAGAGGTGATTATCAATACGATTTATCTCAGATTACATGGTCTAGATTAGTCCCACAAAAATGGAGAAATGGAATTAATCAATCCCATACGTCTCAAAATCAAGATTTAAACAAATGGTATTCCTATGAAAAAGACCAATTAGTTGATTACAAAAAAAAACAAAATTCGAAAGTATATTTATTACCAAATAAAGAAGAGAATTTTCAAAAAAACTATAGATATGATCTTTTATCATATAAATATATTCATTCTGAAACTAAGAAGAACTCCTATATTTATAGATCATCATTAGAAACAAATAAGAACCAAGAAAATTCCACCAGAAATAAAGAAAAATTTTTTAACATATTCAAGAATATTCCTATCAATAATTATCTAGGAAAAAGTTATAGTTATATTATATATATGGAAAAAAATCCAGATAGAAAATATTTGGTTTGTAAAATTAAAAAAAATATTAAGGCTGAACCTAAACCTAATAAGGACCAAAAAATGGATAAAGATAAAATTAATAATAATGGTCTTTTTTATCTTCCGATTCATTCAAATTCCGAAATCAATTACAAATACAAAAGGGTCTTTTTTGATTGGATGGTAATGTTTTGCGATTGGATGGGAATGAATGAAAAAATCTTAATCTTAAATCGATTCACATCGACGCCGAAAGTTGTTTTCTTTCCAGAGTTTGTAATACTTTATGATAAATATAAAAAGAAACCTTGGTTTATCCCAAGCAAATTACTTCTTTTTAATTTGAATATAAATCCCAATTTTAGTGAAAATAAAAATCTCAATGTAAAGGAAGAAGAGGATGTAAAGGAAGAAGAGGATGAGGATGTAAAGGAAGAAGAGGAAGAGCCTTTTTTTGTAAAGCAAGAAAGGGATGAGTATTTTTTTGGAAAGCAAGAGCAGAATGAGGATTTTTTAAATTTTAGCCCATCAAATTCAAAACAATATTTTAAATTAAAGAATCAAAACAATATCGAAGAATTTTTTTCACAACCGATCCGAAAACTAAGAATCGTCCTTCAAGGAGATTTTCCCTTGCAATTACAATGGAATGGACGTGTGAATAAATTGAATCAAAAAATGATGGATAATATCCCGGCATACGGTCTCCTGCTTAACCTGATAAAAGTAAGAAAAATTGTTCTATCCCATATTAAAAGGAAAGAAATGAATCTGGATATAATGATTGAGCGTTTGGATCTTACAAAATTAATGGAAAATAGAATATTAATTATGGAACGTGCCCATCTATCTGTAAAAAATGACGGACAGTTTTTTATGTATCAAATCATAGGTATTTCATTGGTTCATAAAAATAAGCACCAAAGCAATCAAAGATACCGAAAACAAAAAAATGTTGCTAAGAATAATTTTGATGAATCCATTCCAAGACATAAAATAAAAAATCTAAATAGAGACAAAAATAATTATGATTTGCTTGTTCCTGAAAACATTTTATCGTCTAGACGTCGTAGAGAATGGAGAATTCTAATTTCTTTCAATTTGAATTTAAAGACTAGGAATGATGTGCATAGAAATATAGTATTTTGCAAGGAAACCAAGATAAAAAACTGGAGTCAATTTTTGGATGAAAGTAAACATTTTGACAGAAAAAAAAATGAATTAATGAAATTAAAGTTCTTCTTTTGGCCTAATTATCGATTAGAAGATTTAGCTTGTATGAATCGCTATTGGTTTGATACCAATAATGGGACCCGCTTGAGTATGTTAAGGATATATATGTATCCATGATTTAAAATTTTGAGTTTCCTATATATTATCTTGTTCTATCAATCATATTTTTCATTTTTTCTTCTGTCCGGCATCTGTATATATTGATGTTATATGCAAGCAATCAGATGGACATATGCGCTGTCTTACACCCCAGTCTAGTATACTGCAATACTAAGCAAATGAGGTAGGAAACGGCGTATCCATTAAAGCTAGAAACTAATCAATAGAATCTTCGTAGTAAACTATTTGGTAGCGTCTTTTTCTATCACTATACAAATTAACTCCAAAATCGGATTGATTAATCTTAATTGATAAAATCCGGAGTCTATAAATAAATTATGATTATTGTGTATACTACATTAAAATTTCTGACATTATTATTACTGATCAATAAAATAAATATCTGTAAAAAGGGGAGTGTGAAATTCTTTTATGGTAAAAAATTCATTTATTTCAATTATTTTGCAAGAACAAGAAGAAAACAAAGAAAACAGAGGATCTGTTGAATTTCAAGTAGTTAGTTTCACCAATAAGATACGGAGACTTACTTCACATTTGGAGTTGCACAAAAAAGACTATTTATCTCAGAGAGGCCTACGGAAAATTCTGGGAAAACGTCAACGCTTGCTAGCTTATTTATCAAAAAAAAATAGAGCACGTTATAAAGAATTAATAGGACAGTTGGATATTCGAGAGAGAAAAACTCGTTAATTTGAAGAATTAGTTTGAATTATTCGCTTAAAGTTTGATGAACTTCTTTTCGCTTTCAGCAATTCATGGAAGAATGAATCAGGAAAAACCTATGACTGTACCATCTACAACAAAAGACTTCATGATAGTCAATATGGGACCTCACCACCCATCAATGCATGGTGTTCTTCGACTTATTGTTACTCTAGATGGTGAAGATGTTATTGACTGTGAACCGATATTGGGTTATTTACACAGAGGTATGGAAAAAATTGCGGAAAATCGAACAATTATACAATATTTGCCCTATGTAACGCGTTGGGATTATTTAGCTACTATGTTCACAGAAGCAATAACTGTAAATGCGCCAGAGCAATTAGGCAATATTCAAGTGCCTAAAAGGGCCAGTTATATCAGAGTCATTATGTTGGAGTTAAGTCGGATAGCTTCACATTTGTTATGGCTCGGCCCTTTTATGGCAGATATTGGGGCACAGACTCCTTTCTTCTATATTTTTCGAGAAAGGGAATTGATATATGACCTATTCGAAGCTGCCACCGGTATGCGAATGATGCACAATTTTTTTCGTATTGGAGGAGTCACTGCTGATTTACCTCATGGCTGGATAGATAAATGTTTGGATTTTTGCGATTATTTTTTAACGGGAATTGCTGAATATCAAAAGCTTATTACACAGAATCCCGTTTTTTTAGAACGAGTTGAAGGAGTAGGCATTATTGGTGGAGAGGAAGCAATAAATTGGGGTTTGTCGGGACCAATGCTACGAGCTTCCGGAATACAATGGGATCTTCGTAAAGTTGATCATTATGAGTGTTACGACGAATTTGATTGGGAAGTCCAATGGCAAAAAGAGGGGGATTCATTAGCCCGTTATTTAGTACGAATCAGTGAAATGACAGAATCCATAAAAATTATTCAACAGGCTCTAGAAGGAATTCCGGGAGGGCCCTATGAAAATTTAGAAATCCACCGCTTTGATAGAGTAAAAGATAATGTATGGAATGAGTTTGACTATCGATTCATTAGTAAAAAACCCTCTCCGACTTTTGAATTGTCGAAGCAAGAACTTTATGCCAGAGTCGAAGCACCAAAGGGAGAATTGGGAATTTTTCTGATAGGAGATAAGGGTGTTTTTCCTTGGCGATATAAAATTCGACCCCCGGGGTTTATTAATTTGCAAATTCTTCCTCAGTTAGTTAAAAGAATGAAATTGGCTGATATTATGACGATACTAGGTAGTATAGATATCATTATGGGAGAAGTTGATCGTTAAAATGATAATTGATCCAACAGAAGTACAAGCTATCAATTCTTTTTCTAGATTGGAATCCTTAAAAGAGGTCTATGGGATCATATGGGTACTTATCCCTATTTTTACTCCTATATTAGGAATCATAATAGGTGTACTAGTAATTGTTTGGTTAGAAAGAGAAATCTCTGCAGGTATACAACAACGTATTGGCCCTGAATACGCAGGACCTTTGGGAATTCTTCAAGCTCTAGCAGATGGTACCAAATTACTTTTCAAAGAGAATCTTCTTCCATCTAGAGGAGATACTCGTTTATTCAGTATTGGACCATCTATAGCAGTCATATCAATTTTATTAAGTTATTTAGTAATTCCTTTTGGTTATCACCTTGTTCTAGCCGATCTCAGTATCGGTGTTTTTTTATGGATTGCTATTTCAAGTATTGCTCCTGTCGGCCTTCTTATGTCAGGATATGGCTCAAATAATAAATATTCTTTTTTAGGTGGTCTACGAGCTGCTGCTCAATCAATTAGTTATGAAATACCATTAACTCTATGTGTGTTATCAATATCTCTACGTGTGATTCGTTAAGACATAAATTTCCCCCTATTTCTTTTCTTTCTAGGAAGGAAGTGTCATGAATTGAATATATATTTTCGTTTTTTATTTACTATTCGGGGGTTGATGAAGGAAACCAGATAGTTATATGAGTGAAAGAAACGGCTTAGAAATTTGCAGTAAAAGATTGAATCTCATTTCCTATGTACAAGCGTTAAGAAAAGTAAACATAAGTATTAGAGACTGTTTACCCCAAGATTGATTGATTAGTGATCATGACTTGAAGCGGGTTCAAAAGATCAACTTTATGGGGTTTTTACTATGCTATTACCATATGTATTATCCGAAAGTAGATTGATAAAAACGAGTGGATAGCTAGGAACACTAAGGTACACAAAGGATTCGTAATAGAGATTATGTAAGTCTATTTTTCTGCGTATAAAAAGAATTGGGACTTTAAATTGGTAGAAATGATTAAGGAGTACTTCCCACGATTCCGATCCAGAGTATACTTCTATTCACCGATTAAGTAAATAACTATCAAGAACGAAGTAATCCTTTAAGTTTGTTTAACGTCCCCCTTTTTTTGAGAAAGGAGAATAGGAACGAAAAAAAATCAAAAGACTGAATGGAATTGGACTATAAAAAAAATATTTTTTGCTTTCTTTCTCTATATAGAGAGAATTCTTGTCATGATTCGTGAACTAATGCAATGTCTAATTGGATTTCGTAATTGAAAACGTTAGGTTGAAATATCTATTGATATTGCTAAAAGAAATATTTTATTCAAGGATTAAGTTATTACTCAACAAAGAATAATTTGAATTATTAAAAGATAAGATGAATTCAGAAGCACTTTATTATAAATATAGCAAACAGAATTCCAGTGTCTAATGGGGACCTTAGAATGGATTTCGTTTTATCTCTATCTATCCTACAAACATATCAATAAAAATAATAATGGACGGGTCCTT